TTTAATGCTTATGTAGAACTACAAAGTAAGAACCATTCGAGTTGATTAAATTAATATCGGTGGATCATTTATCAATCATTCATTGAATGATAAATAACTACAAGTGACGGAGATATACGATTTAAATAACGGAAAATCCAATATTTAAAAATAGTATCGAGAATAACTGGAAAAGTGGAAACAAGACCAGATATAATTTGATCATTATGAACAAATCCAAAATCTTTGTAGACAGAACCAATCATTAGTTCCCAACCATGGGGTGAATGAAATCCGATACATAAATCGGTTAATAAAAGAATCGAAAAAGCTTTTACTGTATCGCTTAAGTTATATAGGAATTCCTGAGCCCACGAATTAAGAATAGCAAGTTCTTCATTACCTAAAAGAGAATAACCACTTAGAATAACAAAAGAGATTATATTTGTCGAGAAGTGCAAAATTGTATGGATACGATCCTCATTGTGTATCTTGATTAATTGGATCGTTTCTTTGTGGATTCCTAGAGTAAGCTTTTGTAGATGTGTCTCTGAGTATTCCTTGATCATTTCGTCCAAGAAGAGGATTTCCTCTAATTCTATGAACTTTTCTAGAATACTTTTTTCTTGAATATCATTCAAAAAAATTTCGGTTTGACCGGTATTCGACCAATTAGTAACCCAAGATTCCAGACTTTTAGTAAATGAGAGAGAAATCCACCAGGGCAAAAATACTATAGATGCAAGATACAAAAGAGGAGTGAATGCTTTCTTTTTTGCCATTTTTCACCTGTGAATTTTGAATTAACCCACTTCATTTGTCGGCTCTTTGTGATCAAATATTTCTTTCAAATATGAGTTCTAGATAAGGTATCAAATCTATGAATCTATTTTCTTTTTATTTGTGATTTTTAGAAAGAATAGAGAAATAGGCTAAGACTCCACCTCGAATTCGAACGAAGAAAAAATCAAAAATATTGTTTCCAGATATCTCGATTCATCAAATTCCTTAAAGTGTCTCCTTTTGATGAATGACCGAAAGAAGCACTTTAAGGAATGATTTATTGATATTTTGAGACGAAGGAACTCCTTTTCTATCAAAATATCCAATATTTCAAAAAAAGATTCCAACAATTCACCATAGACAAGAATAGAATAATTGAGAGAAAGATAGGGTGATGATCAAAAAAATGAGCAACAAACCAAACAAGACAGAAACGGGCCAGTTATCATTATTAAGAAATTAAGAAAACCCATTATTGGTTAGTAAAGAACACAACTGAAAGGATAAAAGGGGGTCGATTGACAAAAAGGAAATAAATTACAAGATATGATCTATCCGTATCTAAAATCTAAAGGATCACTTCCAACAAGAACTTAAAAAAAAAGAGATTTCTTTTTTTCAAAATGGTTTGATATATGAGATGAATGGATTGAATCTAGTAGTTCAATTTCTTACTTCTTTCAATTGAGTTGCATAGATTTGGAATAGGTTTGTATACACATAAAATATGGTTGTTCCATATACGTCGGTTTTGGCTCGACTGAACGTTCTGACGAAACTTGATTTAAGTTATGTTAGATAAAAACCGGATTCCCTCCTGCTGAGAAAAAATTCGTTCTTCAGCCGAGTTCCTTTTCTCAAAATCAAAAGACTTCAATAGGTACGCGCAAGAAATAGGCCAATTGTGCGGCTTTTTGTTCAATTTCTCGTGGAGTCAAATTCTCATCAGTACGAGTCAACGGAATAGCCCCCCGACCTCTGACGTCCATATAAAGGACACGACGAGCATAAATACCCTCTTTAACTTCTATTCTAACGGATTGAATATCCTTTATACGGAATCGGAAGAATATGCGACGATTTTTTCCAGGAAATCCCCAACGAAAAATACAGACTATTCCTTCCTTTCTATCGAATCGATCATACCCACTACCTACATTCCACGAAATTGTGCACCACAAATAGGAACTAATAAATAGACCCGCGATCCCGTAGAAAGACATCACAATTCCTTGTGGAAAAAAAATGATTGACTGAGACGGAATAAAAGATATCAAATTTCTACCAAGATAGCTGGAAGTTCCAGCCAATAAGAATCCTAATGAACCTAAAAAAACGATAAGGGCCCAGCAAAAATTACTTAGTTTTCGAGACCCCGTTATAAGTTCTATCCATATATGTTCTGATCGCCAACTCATACTTAATCCGATTGTGTTTTATTGGAATTGAGAGAATACCCCACTTTTCCTTTTTTGTTTCCAAAGGAACTTTCATCAACTAGCACTAGTTTGATGTGAACTAGCACTAGTTTGATGTGAAGCTTTAGGAGTCATTCATCAAATGTGTTAGATCTAAAATAATAACATACCCTTCATAGGATTCAAATCTATGTATGGATCCACTAACTTTACATTTTCGGCATCCAGCAATCCTGATCTATTTGAAACTAGCTAGAATTCATTTATCCATAGATCATTTTCTGCAGGCATAAGAGCTTTTTCCTTTATGTTGCACGGTTATATTCTATTTCCCGAAATAAACATCTGTGTTATGCCGCAGTTTCAAAAAAACGGATGAGGTTGCGTCTTCTCAGATCTAAACAATCTTATTTTTTTGAACATGAAGAAATAAAGAAGCCATTGCAATTGCCGGAAATACTAAACCCACTAAAGGCACAAAAATAGAAGGAAGATTGAAAGCTGTCATAAAATGGTACCTCGATTTACTATATTGTACCTGTTATTTTTTTTTTTTTTTATAATTTTTATAATTATACTAATTATAATTCAGAATTGTGAATTATTAGTTATAGTTATTATTAATTAATTTAACTTGAAAATTCTTATTAGAGATCTAAGTATCTATATAGTATCTATATAGTATCTATATATAGATACTATATAGATACTTAGATCTAAGTGAGTATATAGAATAAATCAAAGGAATGTAGAACTAAAAAAGGAACTTATTCATCTTTCTACATGAAAGATAGGTAGGATAATCAACTTGATCATTTTTCTTTATTTCGTTGTGTTTTGTTCTTGGCTTCTAATTTACTAAAGAAAGACTTTTTTACAAATTATTAAAAGACTCGGTAGAATGTCACACAACCAGGATTTTTAGTGAAAATGGGATTTTCGGGAGATGGAGAAAGATAGAAAATTCTATATCTATCTTTTCTATATTTGATTTAAATTTGATTATATACGGAATACGAAATTCGTCTTATTTGCCTAATTTCACGAAAGAAAGAACTCACGCTTTTAGCTTGTTCATAGAGACTTCTTAATCTAGTAAATGGGAATCCAGGTAAAAAAAAACGAATTATCCGCAACTTTTGATTCTTTCTACAATTCGATCTTAGGTCACTAAAGAAAACTCCATTCGTAGTTACTTTGATTCCGATAAGTTAAAGTTAACTACTTGTTTGCTACAAATAAAATAATTGAACTTAGTGCGACCTACTTGATGGAATTGGAATTCAAAGGAAAGAAGGCGTGCAGTTTAAATAACTCACTCAGAACGCTTTTTAAAAGATTACGCGGTACGATTAGATCGAATAAGCCCTTCTGGAATAAATATTCAGCCACTTGTGAACCCTCGGGTACTGTTTTATTCAATGTTTGTTCAATTACTCTTTTACCCGCAAATGCAATGTAGGAGTTGGGTTCGGCAATAATGATATCTCCCAACATACCAAAACTAGCTGTTACCCCACCAGTAGTAGGAGATGTAAGGATTGAGACATAAAATAACTTTTTATTTGATTGATAATCATATAAGGCAGACGATATTTTAGCCATTTGCATCAAGCTCAAACTTCCTTCTTGCATGCGTGCCCCCCCCGAAGCGCACACTATAATAAGAGGTATAAATCGATCGGTAGCGTACTCAATCAAACGGGTAATTTTCTCCCCGACTACGGATCCCATACTACCCCCCATAAACTGAAAATCCATAACCCCAAGTGCTACGGGAACACCATTTAGTCGACCTATACCTGTTTGAACAGCCTCAGTTAATCCTGTCTTTCGTTGATAAGAATCAATACGATCTTTATAAGGCTCCTCCTCCGAATGAAATCCAATGGGATCCAGAGAAACCATGTCTTCATCCATAGGATCCCAAGTACCGGGGTCGATCGAAACTTCGATTCTCTCTGAACTACTGATTTTCAAATGATATCCACATTGTTCACAAATATTCATTTTTGATTTCAAAAATCGCTTATAATTTAATCCATAACAATTTTCGCATTGAACCCACAAATGCCTGTAGTTTTGAGTTGCATCAAGATCATTGGACCTTTCTCTTAGAGTTAAATCACTGCTCTTCTCCCCGGTTCCTATACTGGACCTCCCGCTTTCATTATTAGTTGTACGTTTATCAAAAACACACCTAGAAATGTAACCGTCACTACTATCACTTACAATGGACGTATCAATAGAGATTTGAGACTGAAGATAACTGTCAATGCAACTAGTAATGTGATTATTCCAACTAGATTGAGTATCGTATATATAAGGATTGTATAAGGAATCTTCACTCGTAGATACATTATTCCTATAACTAGAATTGTGATAACCAGAAAAAGAACTTTGTAGTTCACTCAGAAAAGAATGATTGTTGTCAATCTCAAAAATCTGATTATCTATATAGATAGAATAATTATCTCCATTAATATCCCTAACTAAAAAAGTATCATCAGAGATGAAATTCCGAATATCTTTGACGCCAAATAAAAGATCGACACCGCTGTAACTAGAATTGTCATGATTCCTCAAGCTATGAATGCTTTTAGCCCTACCTTTTCTATTTGAATCTTCACTTTCACTAGTATTTTCAATAGGACCAGGATTGGGCGTTGATTTCTTTATCCCATACCTATGTTCTAACTCCTTCTTAAATGCCATCGAATTAAACCACCATCTTTCCATAGAGTTTTCTTGCCCCTTTTATTTGCATAAAAATACAATAGATGAATAGTCATTCGATCCGCAATTATTTCTTTTTATTTG